GATATTACCTCCTTTTTCTCCTTTCAAATAAATTGCAATGATTGAAGTTTTTCTATTTGGAATCGTGTTAGGTCTAATTCCTGTTACTTTGGCTGGATTATTCGTAACTGCATATTTACAATATAGGCGTGGTGATCAATCGGACCTTTGATTAATTACTATCGCTTTTTTTGATTGACCTCCTACTTTCTTTAATACAAAGGAGGTCAAATTCAGATTGTGGTTCAAGTTAGTGAAGCTCTTTCAGTATAATTTGATCTAAGAAAAATAAGGATGAAATCACGCTCTGTAGGATTTGAACCTACGACATCGGGTTTTGGAGACCCGCGTTCTACCGAACTGAACTAAGAGCGCTTTATTATCAGAAAAGAGAAGACTGTAAAGACACTACTGCTCAACGAAGAAGTAATAGGTAGGGATGACAGGATTTGAACCTGTGACATTTTGTACCCAAAACAAACGCGCTACCAAGCTGCGCTACATCCCTCCAATTGGTCTACAGTGTCATTGTATAGAATTCCTGTTTTGTTTTCCACATCGTTAGTTCCTCCATTGATATATACAATTTATATGGGCATTTCGTCTTTTTGGTCCCATTTAACATATAATAATAGTAAAAGAAAAGTCTTATATACGTATGAAATACGGAACGGAACCTGTCGTAAAAATAAATGAGTAGTTTTCGGGAATGCTCGGGAAGAGAGGAACGTTTTTTTATGTTTTAAGAAAAAATTTTATTTACTGGATAGTTGTACATTTCAATTTGAATTAGGGATTCCGTGTACAAGGTTCTTAACTGCATATGCATCTGATCATTTATGTATTACCATTTTAGATTACAATAAAAGAAGGAAGGAGATTTTTCAATGCGAGATCTAAAAACATATCTTTCCGTGGCACCGGTATTAAGTACTCTATGGTTCGGGTCTTTAGCAGGTCTATTGATAGAGATTAATCGTTTTTTCCCAGATGCATTGACATTCCCCTTTTTTTGATTCTAGTTATTGATACGGTACCAAATAACGGAGATTCGAGATACAATTAAATATTTGTGACTAATCCTTTGCCCCCTTTTTCTCTTTTTTCCTTTTAGAATAAGAGGGAGGAAAGAGAAAAAAAGAAAAGGTGTATTCAACAGCTTCGAGACTTGGGTTCAAGTTTGAATTAAATAAATTATTCAATTCAAAAATTAACTAGGGATGGAGGTAGAATAAACAGGGTGGGGCCTAGATCTAGGACAAGACTCTTATACAAGGTACTTAAATGTAAATGAAATACTGTGATTTGAATTTGAAATAAAGTTTAGAAATTTTTTTAGTATATTGATTGCAGCGAAAGTTTTCATAATTGGATTTCAAGTTAATAACTTCTATTTATCCTTCCTTCCTTCTTCTTCGTTTCGGATCGAAAATAGAAGAGTTGAGTAAATCAAAAATCCAAAGGGGGTTCATGGCCAAGGGAAAAGATGTCCGAATAACGGTTATTTTGGAATGTACCGGTTGTGTTCGAAACGGTGTTAATAAGGTATCAACGGGTATTTCCAGATATATTACTGAAAAGAATCGTCACAACACGCCTAATCGATTGGAATTGAGAAAATTCTGTCCATTTTGTTACAAACATATGATTCATGGGGAGATAAAGAAATAGATCGAATCGAGCACTTGTATGTAACCCTTCCAAGGAAGGGTAAAAATGACATTTCTATATAGAACATAGTTAAATATTATATATATAACATATAACATAATTAAATATAAACAAACCAAATCCTATTTCTTCTAATTCATTTTAGATCCGACCAAAATAGGATTTTCGGGATAAGGAATAAACTAAACAAACCATGGATAAATCCAAGCGGCCTTTTCTTAAATCCAAGCGATCTTTTCGTAAGCGTTTGCCCCCGATTCAATCGGGGGATCGAATTGATTATAGAAACATGAGTTTAATTAGTCGATTTATTAGCGAACAGGGAAAAATATTATCTAGACGGGTGAATAGATTGACCTTGAAACAACAACGATTAATTACTATTGCTATAAAACAAGCTCGTATTTTATCTTTGTTACCCTTTCTTAATAATGAGAAACAGTTTGAAAGAACCGAGTCGACCACCAGAACTGCGGGTCTTCGAGCCAGAAATAAATAGGCTTACTCTTTCTTCACTTGACTAAAAAAAAGTAAAATCCGAACTCAAACGCAGATTGATGTTTTGTTCGAAAAATATGAAAAATATGGATTGAATTATCGTGTCGTAAGAAAAAAAAAAGAATCGGGCAAGAATAAAGATTTTTTTTGAGTGTGTTCATTCAGTTTTACTATTTTTTTCTCATATTTATTTTGACTTTACCCTCCCGGAGTTCATTCTCCGGGGAACTCCGTTTAAATTATTCCGGTGGATTCTTTCCAATCTACTTCTTTTATGATCTCATTGGAAATCATATAAAGACAATTTTTATTTGATATAGCTATTTGTGCAAGTATTTTACGATTAAGAAGCACCTGTTTCTTATATAGGTCGTGTATTAATCTACTATAACTATAGGATACCCCTATTTCACGAATTACTGCGTTTATTCGAGTGATCCACAAACGGCGAAAATTTATCTTTTGCTTATCCCTATCCCGATGCGACGAAACCAAAGCTCTTATTTTCTGTTGAGTAATTGTTCGAGTAAGTCTTGAATGAGCCCCTCGAAAGCTTGATGCAAATAAACGAATTTTTGTTCTACGTCTCCGAGCTATATTTCCCCGTCTAATTCTGGTCATTGAATAAATGAAACTTTGACGAATAACTAATAGATTTCCTTTCTTTCAGTTATTCTTTTTCCCTTTCCTAGTCTATTAATAACAAAGCTTTTTTCCAATGTATAAACTAAAAATTCCAATGACTTTGGCTACTATAACCTTCCCGACCGCTATTTTTCTTTTTTCTAGACATTTCACTTCGAAATAAGAAATTTCATTTTACTAGGTATCAAAATATAATAAATAAAAAATATAAATGGATAAAGAAATAGTGGCTTCCTTCGTTTATATGGTTACTTCTTAAACGGTGAGGTTTTCTCTATACACCGGAGCCTTTACTTCATTTAATCAATGTTATTGGTAACTTGTATAGTTCACATTCTTTGGCTCTACCCATGAATTATCCAGTAATAGGTCTTTCACGATTAGATCTACTTACACAGTAACGGTATTTAATTATGAAAGTTGGCTGGGTAGCTAACCCTGTTAGTCCGTTCTTGCAAGAGGGGCCTAAGTTTTATGTTTTTATTTTTAAGTACGATTTTCTCCGCTTAATGGATAACCATTTGCTACCAATGGAGAATTGCTTCTCATCTTAAATTGAGGTGATTGGATTTGGACCAATGGAAACCATAAATTTCATACACAATAGAATGGATAGATTCTTTTTTTTATACTGTTTTTATACTGAATTGAACGGACTTCTTTTTCTATTCTATCCTATTCCCCGGTACTGATCATTGATACTAAAAAGGGTTTTCTTTCTTTTATCCCAGCTCATGATCTGAACGAGTCGCACATACACCCTAGTACATGTTCCTCGACGCTGAGGGCATCCCCGAAGCGCGGGGGATTTTGTGACATTTCTGATTGGCTGTCTTGTATTTCTAATAAGTTGTTTAATAGTTGGCATGTTGAATCATATCATATAAATAATGGGCTGGTTTAGATCGATCCTAACCTGATGATTTTTAATTACTTCTATTTAATTTTCTAGTAAATTCAGCAAAAATATAAAATAGGAAATCGAGAATTTGCGCGAAAAAAATCCGGGCTTTTCACTCAACCACCGCTACAACATCAACAATTCCATAAGCTTGGGCTTCTGTTGCTGACATAAAAACATCTCTTTCCATGTCTTCCGAGACAACCCATAAGGGTTTGTCCGTTCTTTGTACATAAACCCTTGTGAGGGTTTCACGCAGTTTTAGCAACTCTTCCGCTTCCAGGATAAATTCTCCCGTTTGTGCCTCATAAAAAGAACTAGCAGGTTGATGAATCATTACCCTGATGGTATAACAAAAGAGGGGTTCCTCTATTTTGCATGATGAATAGAAAAGAAAGATAAAGAATAAAAATAAAAAAAGACAGAATTGAACAACCACAACCGTACGGGCATCTTTTATGCATTGCATACGGCTCTATAATAAAATTGACCTTTACCTTCCATCAAAGAAAAAAATAGGATCTATCAGACCCAGATCGGTAAATGATCAAATTACCACCCTTCCTTTCGTAGGAGTTCAAAAATACTATGATGGTTCCGTTGCTTTATATATATTTATTATTAAGATTATTATTATTTGGTTTGTCTGTGTTTCAGCAATCCCAAAGTTGCTTTTTGTAAAATTAAGGAAAAAAATAATCTTTTTTTTTTTATTTTCGAACTCTTTCAGAATACAACTAAGCCCCCGGTGTGAAAATAAAAAAGTTTGTGACGCTGAACTGGAATCTCCAATATAAAAAACAGGAAATACCTTTTATCTCATACTACTCTCTCGATACATAATCAAATGTTTTGAAAAAACAATAAAAATTTTTTTATTTTGATATCGAATTCAAAGTGCCATGCTATTATTACTTAATATTCATATGGCGAAGGCATAGTCTTATTTTTTTCTCTCAAATAAAAACCTCATTGGCGCCGAGCGTGAGGGAATGCTAGACGTTTGGTAATTTCTCCTCCGGCCAAGATAAAAGATCCCATTGAAGCGGCTAATCCCATGCATATTGTCTGTACATCTGGTCGCACAAATTGCATTGTATCATAAATAGCCACTCCAGGGATAACCCATCCGCCGGGAGAGTTTATAAACAAATAGAGATCTTTGGTATCATTCTCTATACTGAGATATACCATAAGACCAATAAGTTGGTTCGAGATCTCGCTATCAACCTCTTGTCCTAAAAAAAGTAATCTTTCTCGATAAAGTCGGTTGATTAGGGTAAAATTATATCCCTTACGAACCGTA